TTTTTTACCATTAGCAAGAACTTGTTTCAGTTGCAGATCATAAGGAATTCGAACAACTGCTTCAAATACAGTATCAGGCAGTACCGCTTGTGGAACCTCGATATCCACGGGCTTGTTCGCTAAATGGCAATTGGCACATACAATACGGCCAGTCGCTTCTCGTGGATTTTCATAACTCTGCTGTGCAAAAATAGGATACGCATTTGAAATAGGTGTCCGAGTGATTATATATATGATGAGCGATACGGAAATGAATCGAATAATCTCTTCCTTTATCCAACAAAAGGTATTTCTAGTTTGCATGGTCCAATCATTGATCCCAAAAATTTCTACAATAAAATTAGATAAGTCACTAGTATAGTTCCCAATCTACGATTCTGCTATTTACTGAAATAATTTGACTGGATAATTGGCTCGTTCGATCATTTTTCAATCATTCATTGAATGATAAATCACTACAAGTGACGGAGATACACGATTTAAATAACGAAAAATCAAATATTTAAAAATTGTATCTAAAATGACTGGAAAAGTAGAAACAAGACCAGATATAATTTGATCATTATGATCAAATCCAAAATCTTTGTAGATAGAGCCAATCATTAGGTCCCAGCCATGGGGCGAATGAAATCCTATACATAAATCCGTTACTAAAAGAATAGAAAAAGCTTTTATTGTGTCGCTTAAATTATATAGAAATTCTTGAAGACAAGAGTTAAGAAAAATAAGTTCTTCATTACCTAAAATAGAATAAACGCTTATAATAAGGAAATAAATTATATTTGTTGAGAAATGTAAAATCGTATGTATACGACTCTCATTGTGCATCTTGATCAATTGGATCGTTTCTTTGTATACTCCGGCGTGAAGCTTTTGTAAACGCCCTTCCGGGTATTCCTTTATCATTTCGTCAAAGAGGGATATTTCCTCTAATTCTATGAATTTTTTTAGAATAATCTTTTCTTGAATATTATTAAAAAAAAGTTCGGAGTGCCCGATATTCCACCAATTATTAACCCAAGATTCCAGACTTTTATTAAATGTAAATGAGAGAGAGATCCACCAAGGCAAAAAAACTATAGATGCAAAATATAGAAGGGAATTAAATGCTTTCTTTTTTTCCATTTGCCCGTCTGTGAATTTTGAAATGAACTCGTCTCAGTCGGCGACTCTAGATGATACTAATATTTCTAGCAAGTATCAGTTCTATTACATTACAAGTCTCGAGCCTATAGGCCCTGTTTTTATTTGTGATTTAGTACAGTGGTTGGTCCTTGAATTGAGAAAGAATAGATAGAGAAAAACAATATAGAAATACAGAAATAGAATAATAAAGAGTCCAGGAATCAATAAATAAATAAACGAGAATATTCTATCTAGAATATTCTTTCAATATATTTCAATTGCTGAAATTCGAAGTAATTGTCTCCTTTGGTGCCTGCACGAAAGAGGCATTTCAAATTACTGAATATTATTCGAGTTTCAAGACGCAAGACCTCCCCGGTTATCAAGATATCAAAAAATTTATGGACAAAATTTTTTCGTTTTATGATTGTTTCGTATACGTTTACTTTATTTTGTTCTAATCAGAGTTCGGCATAAATTTAAGTTAAGTTATGCTATATAAAAAAGATAAATAGAATTTTTGAGTTATAGTTTTTTATTTAACTTTTGCTAAGAAAGCTTTCAAAATACTTCAATTGGTACACGCAAGAAATAGGCCAATTCCGCGGCTTTCTGTTCAATTTCTCGTAGAGTCAAATTCTCATCGATACGAGTCAAAGGAATGGACCCATGGCCTCCGATTTCCATATAAAGTATAGGACGAGCATAAATACCTTCTTTAACTTCTATTCTGATGGATTGAATGTCTTTCATAAGGAATCGCAAGAAGATGCGACGATTTTTTCCAGGAAATCCCCAACGAAAAATACAAACTATTCCTTCTTTTATATCGAATCGATCATAACCACTACCCACATTCCACGAAATTGTGCACCACAAATATGAACTAATAAAAAGACCCGCAATTCCATAGAAAGACATCACGATTCCTTGTGGAAAAAAAAGAATTTGCTGAGAGGGAAATAAGGGTATAAAATTCCTACCAAGATAACTAGAAGTTCCAACCAACAAAAATCCTAATGAACCGAAAAAAAGGATAAGGGCCCAGCAGAAATTACTCGGTTTTCTAGAACCCGCTATAAGTTCTATCCATATACGGTCTGATCGCCAACTCATACTATATTATACTAGATCTAGTTGCATTTTATTATAATGGGGAGATAACATAACCCCAATTTCATTTTTTTGTTTCCGAAGTAACCCTCATCAACTAGAACTATTATGCTGTGAAGCTTTAGGAGTAATTCATCAATTGTTTAGAGCTAACCTAAAATAATAACCCCTTTTATATGTATATGATTTCTTATAGATATATTGATTTTACGTTTAAGAAATTCATCCCGATACCGTTTTATTTTCAAATAGCTATAAGTCATTTACTCACATATGATGTTTATGTATACGAGCTTATGCTCGGAGGAAGCTACCCGTTATACCATATTCTACTAAATAGATAGTTGTCTTATGATCCAAATAAGCCTAAGTCTAAAAAAAAAATAGAAATAGATAAGACATAATATCTAAACAATCTTGTTTTTTTGAACATGAAGAGATAAAGAAACCATAGCAATTGCCGGAAATACTAAGCCCACTAAAGGCACAAAAATAGCGGGTAAGTTGCTGATAGTTGTCATAGAATGGGTACCTCGATTTAATATTTGTACCTGGTATATATTGTTATATTTCTTGTTATATTAACATTTTAACCTGTTATTGTTATAAAGATATCTTATACTTCATATATAATTATACTAGTATAATTATACTTAGGTGAGTATTGAATATATACAATATTAAGAGATATACAATAGAAGAGTATATCTCTATATATACTAAGATATAATAAGGAATAAATATATAGAAATACTAATATATATCGATATATATAGAGATACTAATATATACTAACTATATAATCGATTTTATTAAGTATATAACTTACTTAAGTAAGTATATAATAAATGTAAATAAAAAGTGTAAATAAATGGGCTTATTCATCTTTCTATATCTTTCTACCTGAAAGATATGTATGATAATCCACTTGAATTTCTTTTTTTTTTTATTATTATTTTATTATTAGTATATTAGAATTTAATAATTTTTTTTTTATTTAATCTTTATAATATTAAAATTCTAAATATTATATTTAATTCATAAAGCATGGAGCTGAAATAATTCACTTAGAACGCCTTTTAAAGGATTACGAGGTACGATTGGATCGAATAAGCCCTTATGAAATAAATATTCAGCTACTTGTGAGCCCTCAGGTACTGTCTTATTCAATGTTTGTTCAATTACTCTTTTACCCGCAAATGCAATGTAAGCATCGGGTTCGGCAATAATGATATCTCCCAACATACCAAAACTAGCTGTCACCCCACCCGTAGTAGGAGATGTAAGGATTGCCACATAGAATAACTTTTTATTTGATTGATAATCATATAAAGCAGAAGATATTTTAGCCATTTGCATCAAGCTCAAACTTCCTTCTTGCATGCGTGCTCCTCCAGAAGCACACACTATAATAAGAGGTAAAAATTGATTGGTAGCATACTCGATCAAACGTGTGATTTTCTCGCCCACTACAGATCCCATACTACCCCCCATAAACTGAAAATCCATAGCCCCAATTGCGACTGGAATACCATTTAGTTTACCTGTACCTGTTTGAACAGCCTCAGTTAATCCTGTCTTTTTTTGATAAGAATCAATACGATCTTTATAAGGTTCTTCCTCCGAATGAAATTCAATAGGATCCAGAGAGACCATGTCTTCATCCATAGGATCCCAAGTACCCGGATCAATCAAAAGTTCGATTCTATCCGAACTACTCATTTTCAAATGACATCCACAATGTTCACAAATATTCATTTTTGATTTAAAAAATTTCTTATAATTTAATCCATAACAATTTTCGCATTGAACCCACAAATGCCTGTATTTTTGAGTTACATCTAAATCATTAGAATCTTCTATTATAGTTAAATCGCTATCATCCGTACTGATTCTTGTACTGGAACTCTCGCTTTCATCTATTATAGTTAAATCACTATCATCTGTACTGATTCTTGTACTGGAACTCTCGCTTTCATTACTTTTTACTCTTTCGCCACAAATATAACTATAAATGTAACTGTCATTGTAATTTTCACTACTAGTTAAAATGTAGCTATCAATACAGCTTTGATAACGAAGATAACTGTCAATGCAACTATTAATGTGATTAGTCCAACTATATTTAGTATCATACACGTAAGGATCATAGCGAGGATCGTCATTCTTCGATACATTATTCAGATAACTAGAATTCTGATAACTATAAAAAGAATTTGCTGGTTCACTTATAAAAGAATGATTATTGTCAATCTCAAAAATTTCATTTTCAACATCAAAATATATGCAGTAACTATCCCTATTACTATCCCTAACTAAAAAAGTTTCATCAGATATGAAATTCCGAATGACGCCGATTAACTGATCAACATCACTGTAACTAGAATTTTCACTCTTACTCCCACTAGGTATGTATTTATCCATATCATTTATAATAGGATCACCAAGACTTTTTATTGATTTACTTAGACTACACCTGTATTCTAATACCCCCCGAAAGAACATTGAATTGAACCGCCATTTTTCCATAGAATTTTCTTGCCCTTAATTTAGATGCAAATAAATAGATGAATAGTCATTTGATGAAAATCATATGCCGATTTGATTCAAATCAGAATAAACATAGAAAGCCAATCGCTAGGATAATAAAATAAGAAATGGGTACTTAAAAAAAGATTCTCCTTTGTGAGAACTCGAAGTATCGCTTCGCTATATATGCTAAAATATGATGAAAGCCCCTTTTCAATTTTAAAGAAATTCTA